CTAAAAAAGCGGTTTTTGTAATTGGGATATGCTTTTTTAAACCTCCCATAAGAGCCATATTCTGACTTTTATCTGGCGAATATCCAACAATAGATTCCATTGAATGAATAATAGATCCGGATCCTAAAAACAACAATGCTTTGGAATAAGCATGAGTAATCAAATGAAATAAAGCAGCTCGATAAGAACCCATACCTAGAGCTAACATCATATAACCTAGTTGAGACATTGTGGAATAAGCTAAACTTCTTTTAATATCTTTTTGAGCCAGAGCTAAAGTAGCTCCTAATAATACTGTTATTATACCTATCAAAGATATTAAATTCATTATGTAAGGTATGATTCTAAAAAGAGGAAGAAGTCGAGCTACAAGAAAAATTCCCGCTGCTACCATAGTAGCAGCATGGATAAGAGCCGAAATAGGAGTAGGTCCTTCCATGGCATCAGGTAACCATACATGAAGGGGGAATTGTGCAGATTTAGCAACTGCACCAGCAAATAAAAGAAAGGAACACAGAGTAACAAATAGAAAATGAACTTCATTATTATAAAGCAGGTTATTGAATATTTCGAACAAATCCTGAAATTCAAAACTACCCGTTATCCAATAAATACCTAAAATTCCTAATAATAAACCAAAATCCCCTACACGATTAGTTACAAAGGCTTTTTGACAAGCAGTTGCCGCAATAGGTCGCGTGAACCAAAAACCTATTAATAGGTAAGAACACATTCCAACTAATTCCCAAAAAATATAAATTTGTATTAAATTCGAACTAGTAACTAATCCCAACATTGAAGTATTGAAAAAACTCAGATAAGCAAAAAATCTCAAATATCCTTGATCATGCGACATATAATTATCACTATAAAAAAGAACCAAAATTCCAACGGTAGTAATTAATATTAACATAATAGAAGTAAGCGGATCGATTAAGTAACTGAATTCTAAAGAAAAATCATTATTAATGGTCCAAGACCATACATATTGATAGATAGAACTTCTATTTATGTGCTGAATAGATAGATAGACGGAAAGAACCATAACTATGCTTAACAGTAAAATACTAGGAAAAGCCCACACACGACGAAGATTTTTTGTTGCCGTTGGAAAAAGTAGAAGTCCCACTCCTATTAACATAGGAACTGGTAGTGGAATGAAAGGTATAATCCATGAATATTGATATGGATATTCCATAATCAAAAAACCTTTTTTTTTCTTGTTTTATTCTTCATTTTTAATTTTAATTAATTATTTATGATTCACCGGCTCTTATCACCCTTTCTTTTTATTTTTAGGTTCAATAAAAAATCAAGATATGGAAAACTTAAATAAAATTTTCTATTCTTAACTTAATTATTCTCAATCTTTTTTTTAAGACTTCAAATCAAGAAGTTAGAATTGGTCAAATGATATGAATATAACCAAGTTACGATTCAAAATTTTTTTATTAATATATTAAGTAAGATTTTTAGGAAGATACAAAAAAAAAATTTCAATTAATATTACATATTACGATAATTTATATTTATAGAGCAAAGAAAAAGAATTAGACCAAAAGAGACTGCTTAATACATTACTTGATTTTGATATGACTAATATTAAATTAATAGTAATAAATAGGATGGCCCATAAATTGACTTGACTCGAAAAAACCCTTTTTTCGTTCCTTTATTGAAAAATGCATTGGGGAATTCGGCGATTGTCTTTTATTGGACTGGAAGACATCTTTCGTTGTCGGAAGGAATATGATATTCGACGTTTTTCTTTTCAGACCATAAAAAAGAAATAGACTTAAAAGAAAAAGGAGAATTCCAATTACTAAAATAACTTTTCTAATAAAATTATGTATCCTTTTTGATTAACTACTAGTTTCAGGCAAATTATGTATACTCGCTCTTTTGAGCTTGATCAATTTAATAGCAAAAAAAATGAAAGTAATTTTTAATTATAGGGGGGATTCTAAGGGGGTAAGGGTTGGGTTTTGAGAAAGCTTTCAATTTATTTACCTGCTTTATTACCGGTCTTTATTACCGGTATTAATAAAATAGAGCAGAACAAAAATGAACAGGGATATGAAAAAAAAAAACAAAAATTCGAAAGTTTTGTTTTTCAATTTGTTTTTGTATTCTATACAATATCGGGAAAAAAAGAAAAATTTGAATTGTTTGAACAATAGATGTCTTTCACATCCAACTATAGAAATGAATAACTTTTAAAATTTTTCATGGCAGTTCCAAAAAAACGCACTTCTATATCAAAAAAACGTATTCGTAAAAATATTTGGAAAAAAAAAGCATATTGGGCAGCGTTGAAAGCTTTTTCATTAGGAAAGTCTCTTTCAACCGGGAATTCAAAAAGTTTTTTTGTACGACAAAAATAAATAATCAAACGCTAGGTTAAATAATATAAATCTTAAAATGGTACGCCCCCTTTTAATATATTTTTTGAATATATTTTCTCATTTCCGAATGGGGATTCTTTTTTTCCCCATCGGTTCACTTGGGGCAATAATAAATAAGTTTTCTTTTTTTCTACATAAAAGAAGATAGAAAATCTTTAGTAAAAAAACCTGTTTTATAACTTTTTGAATCATTATTTTTCTGACTCAGTATAGAATATATTCCCAACACGTTTGATAAATGAAAGTCCTCTTTTTTATTTTATTCATTTCATTTAGGTCGGCATTATTAGTATAGACGCATAATGTGTCAATTTTGAGTGATCAAAAACGGATGATCCTATGCTTGTAAAGGAAGATTAATCAATCTTTATAATTAATTCTCATTTTTACAAAGAATTTTTTCTTCATTGAAGAAGTGCACTTGTTAGTTTAAATTCATAAAATAAATTCATTTTGCAAAAATATTCAAAAAAAACGAAGGAACCTTTTTTTAAAAAACAAAAAATGTTTGGGTTGAATTCATAATTATTTAGTTACAGGATTTACATTTATAAACTACGAAAATGCCCTAAAACATCTTAATCTTATTATTAAAGGATAATAAAGATTTATTATTGGAATCTTTCAATAAAAATCTTTATATTGAATATTCAAAGGAAACTCTTTTTCTCATTAATTTCAAAAATAGTGAATTGACTCCTTCAATCTCGACGATTAACTCAAAATATATTATTATTATTTCAAAGACCTTACGCCGCTATGGTGAAATCGGTAGACACGCTGCTCTTAGGAAGCAGTGCTAGAGCATCTCGGTTCGAGTCCGAGTGGCGGCATGGCATCTTATAAAAGAGATATAATAAGTCCTATAATGAATTCAATTCCTAATTTCAATTCCGTATAATTTTGTACCCCCCAAAAGAAATTATGATATTTTCTACTTTAGAACATATATTAACTCATATATCCGTTTCGATCGTTTCAATTGTAATTACAATTTTTTTGATAAGCTTATCAGTCGATGAAATCAGAGGACTATATGATTCGTCAGAAAAAGGGATGAGAGCCACTTTTTTCTGTATAACAGGATTATTAGTCACTCGTTGGATTTATTCAGGCCATTTCCCATTAAGTAATTTATATGAATCATTCATTTTTCTTTCATGGAGTTTCTCTATTATTCATATGGTTCCATATGTTAAAAAACATAAAAATTCTTTTAGGGCGATAACTGCACCAACTACTATTTTTACCCAAGGCTTTGTTACTTCAGGTCTGTTAACTGAAATCCATCAATCAGAAATATTAGTACCTGCTCTCCAATCCCATTGGTTAATGATGCACGTTAGTATGATGGTATTGGGCTATGCAGCTCTTTTATGTGGATCATTATTATCAATAGCTCTCTTAGTCATTACATTTCAAAAACTTCTAAGGATTTTTAGTAAAAACAATAATTTTTTAAATGAATCGTTTTTCTTTGGAGAGAGCCAATACATGAATGAAAGAAACAATGTTTTACTAAGCACTTCTTTTTTTTCTTCTAGAAATTATTATAAGGCTCAACTGATTCAACAATTAGATCATTGGGGTTATCGGATTATGAGTTTAGGGTTTATCTTTTTAACCATAGGTATTCTTTCAGGAGCAGTATGGGCTAATGAGGCATGGGGGTCCTATTGGAATTGGGACCCAAAAGAAACTTGGGCATTTATTACTTGGACCGTATTTGCGATTTATTTACATACTCGAACAACTAAAAATTTGGAAAGTATAAAGTCTGCAATTGTGGCTTCTATGGGTTTTCTTATCATTTGGATATGCTATTTTGGGGTCAATTTATTAGGAATAGGGTTACATAGTTATGGTTCATTTAATTTACATTAACATCTAATTAAATTAAAAAGATCCTGACAAATACAAAGATAGACTATATAGCTATATTTCTATATTCTATAAATAATAAATAGTATCTAAATAATAAATAGTATCTAAATTATATATATATATTTGAATATTTAAGTAAGAATAGAAGATAAGAAATAAACTGTCGAGAACCATTTGAATCACTACTTGATTCAAATGGTTCTCACAAAGGACAAATCTATCTGGTTACGATTCCAATTCATTTTCACTTTCAACTTAAGAGAAAATCCAACTTAAACTTAAGAAAAAAAAAAGAAGCTTAAGAGAAAAAAGACTTCTTTTTCATTCGACAACGAACAATATCGTAAATAATAGGATTGCTTTTTGATTTGTTCTTTTTTTGTTTTCCTCAAACCTATCGATAAAAATAATTAGATATAATAGCTTCCACCTTGTCAACTGATAATGAAAGAATAAAATCCGGATAAATACCGAGACCTATTATTGGTAGAAGGATAGAGATCGAAACAAATAACTCTCGCGGTCCAGAATCAAAAAAATACGAGTTTGGAACATTAAATAACTTGTATCCATAGAACATTTGGCGTATCATGGATAATAAATAAATAGGCGTTAATGTCATCCCAATTGCCATTAAAAAAGTAACTAGTATTTTTGGCATTAAAAGAAATTTTTGGCTGGTAATTATTCCAAAAAATACTAACAATTCTGCAACAAAACCGCTCATGCCCGGTAATGCAAGGGAAGCCATTGATAAGATACTGAACATCGTAAATATTTTTGGAAGGGGGATTGCCATTCCACCCATTTCGTCGAGATAAAGAAGACGTATTCTATCATAACCCGTTCCTGCCAAGAAAAAAAGAGCAGCACCAATAAATCCATGAGAGATTATTTGTAAAACGGCTCCGTTGAGTCCCGTATCGGTTATAGAGCCGATTCCAATAATTATGAAACCCATATGAGATATAGAGGAATAGGCTATTCTTTTTTTTAAATTTCGTTGACCCGGAGATGTTGAAGCTGCGTAGATTATTTGTATTGCTCCTATTATAATAAACCAGGGAGAAAATAGGGAATGGGCGTGGGGTAATAATTCCATGTTGATCCGAACTAACCCATAGGCTCCCATTTTTAATAAAATTCCAGCTAGAAGCATACAGGTACTATAATGGGCCTCCCCGTGGGTATCTGGTAACCATGTATGTAAGGGTATAATCGGCGATTTGACAGCAAAAGCAATAAGAAATCCAACATAGAATATTATTTCCAGTGCCGCTGGATACGATTGATTAGCTAATATTTGAAAATTAAATGTTGGTTCATTAGAACCATATAAACCAATACCCAAAACTCCTATTAATAGAAAAATGGACCCTCCCGCAGTATACAAAATGAACTTTGTAGCTGAATAGAGACGTTTCTTACCCCCCCACATGGATAGAAGTAGATAAACGGGAATTAATTCTAACTCCCACATGATGAAAAAAAGGAAAAGGTCTCGAGAAGAAAATGATCCTATTTGACCGCTGTACATTGCTAACATCAGAAAATGGAATAATCGGGAATCTCGAGTAATTGGCCGAGCCGCTAAAGTAGCTAAAGTGGTAATAAATCCCGTCAGTAAAATAGGTCCTATAGAAAGTCCATCTATTCCCAATCTCCAATCAAAATCAAAAAAATGGATCCATTTAGAATCCTCTGCTAACTGGGTTAATGGATCGTCCAATTGGAAATGAGAACAGAATGTATAGGTTGTTAAAAGAAGCTCTAATATACATATAGATATAGTATACCACCTTATTACTTTATTTCCTCTATGAGGTAGAAAGAAAATAAAAGAACCCATTAATATGGGCAAAACTACAATTATTGTTAACCAAGGAAAATCATTCGTGGTAAAGACAAGATACACTTGGGCAAAAAAACCCGTGCTCAAAAATAGAAAATATTATTATTTTTTTTTGAGCACGGGTTTTTGTCGGTAAAAAAAAATGAACTGTATTCAAAATGAATTTAAGTGGTTTTTTCTGGAACGTATTAATAAGCTAGACCCATGCTTCGAGTTGTTTCATGCCATAAATAAACTCGAACGCTCAAAAAATCTGTTGGGCAGGCGGATTCACATCTCTTACAACCGACACAGTCTTCTGTTCTTGGAGCAGAAGCAATTTGCTTAGCTTTACACCCATCCCAAGGTATCATTTCTAATACATCTGTTGGGCAGGCTCGTACACATTGAGTACATCCTATACAGGTATCATAAATCTTTACTGAATGTGACATTGGATCTATAACTTTTTTAATGCCATAAATTTTCGATCTAATAAACTTATAAATGAATCGTATATTTAGACACCAGATGAATCAATGATTTTACCAGAATTTTTCCAATCAATCGAATTCTGGATCGACTCATGAGATTGGGCCAAGATACTTTGATTTTTTTACTTTTTTTTTCTCAAATTGACGGATAATACATGCTATGCTGATTTCAATTCATCCTAATTGAAGTTCATGATAATTTAAATTGATGAAGAGTCTAATTTCTATAATTGATATTACTTAATATTTATTCATTTTATTTATTCATTTATTCAATAAATTCGATTGATTGATACGAGTTGATTTTCTGTTACGATAAATTGACGAAACAATAGCCAACCCAATAGCAGCTTCAGCGGCTGCAATAGCTATAACAAAAATTGAGAAAATATCTCCTTTTAGTTGTCGACTATCAAAAAAATCCGAAAATGTTACGAAATTTATATTAACTGCATTCAGTATAAGTTCAAGACACATAAGGGCCCTAACCATATTTCGACTCGTGATCAATCCATAGATACCGATAGAAAATAAATAGGCACTCAAAACAAGTACATGTTCGAGTATCATTGACCAGCTCCTTATTAATTTGGATTCATTTCAATATGAACAACAATTCAACCGAGTCAATTTACTATAAAATAAGTACAAAGAAAGAAAATGGTATTTGGTAATAGAAAAAAAAATGATTTTTTTTTTATTATAGTCCTCAAGTAGAATTGAAGATAAATGAATTTGATAACACAGAACAGGATTGAATTTTGATTGGCGTTAACGGTTATAAAGATTTTTCATTGCCGAGCAACAGCAATTGCACCTATCAAAGCAACTAAAAGTATTATCGAAATGAGTTCAAATGGAAGAAAAAAATCGGTTGATAAATGAA